GATGTGTCCGGTTTCTTACTGGTTTAGCGTTCTACGTGAGAAGGGCAGGTTGGTGTTCATGATACATTGGTTATGTACACATATTTGGGGGTGGCCAGATGAATGTATATATGCATAAATTGTGCGAGGGTTTAAAACATGCTGCCCCCCCCATCGGGGGGGGGGGGGTGGTTTGTACAAGTAGTTTTTAGGCACTGGTGACTTGTGAGGCCTTAGGTGTTCCCCGGGAGTTAAGGGGGGGGGGTGGTTTGTACAAGTAGTTTTTAGGCACTGGTGACTTGTGAGGCCTTAGGTGTTCCACGGGAGTTAAGGGGGGGGGGTGGTTTGTACAAGTAGTTTTTAGGCACTGGTGACTTGTGAGGCCTTAGGTGTTCCACGGGAGTTAAGGGGGGGGGGTGGTTTGTACAAGTAGTTTTTAGGCACTGGTGACTTGTGAGGTCGTAGGTAGTTTATGGCTTAATATATGAGTTGTTTTTTTTTTTTTTTTTTTTTGTTTGTTGTGGTGGTTTGTGGGGCCTTAGGTATTACACGGGAGTCAAGGGGGGGGGTGGTATGTACAAGTAGTTTTTAGGCACTGGTGGCTTGTGAGGTCTTAGGCATTCCACGGGAGTAAGGGGGAGGGGGGTTTCCGATGAAAACAGTGATAATTTATCACACAAAATCTAGGTAAGAGTTTACGACCCCTTATGCCTTTAGAAAAAAAAAAGCAAAAAAAAAAAATAATAAGTCTTTATATTACACAGACAAAATTTGCGGACCAATTACAAGATGCTCCCCCTTGTTTGTTAGGACCGTGCGCACTCTGAAAAGCCAAGTGAAAAGAAAAAAAAAAAGAGAACCCCTGGCTCGCTGGAGTGAACGCCCGGCTTGCTGGGTAACGAGGTTACGGATTAAAAACATGACAAATGTAAGCGTTATGGGACGTGAGGGGAATGACACCACCCATTGTTCCTGAAGTAGGAGCCAAATGCCAGGAATAGTGCACAGTGTGTCACGCTACATTAATTGTCCCTCACCCTCAATAACCGTTGACCTTAAGATATGTGCTTGTAGGTCGGCTCTTACTGCGCTCAAAATGTGAGAGTTGACGAGATGTTAAGTAAACGTATAACTTAACTTATGGATTTAAGTATTCGGTCTTAATTTTCGTCTGTTGTTAAATTGGGTGAGTGGAGTCTTATTTAAATGCTTAATGTATACCTACTGTTAATTTGTTACGTGTTTATGGAGTGTCAATATTTGTTAATTAATCAAGTATTGCCCATGAATGCCCGTTAAATGTTTAATATAGATGAATGCTGATAATACATACATACCTGCATTTATGTACATATAGGCCACAGAGTAGTTTAGTTTAGAGCCCTAGCTTTGGGAGTTAGCGGTGGGAGTTAAAATCTCCTCTCTTTGATGGGGGGGGGGGGGGTAATAACGCTGATATGTTTAGGAGTTCCTGTAGTTGAATAACAACGATGGCTTTTCATGCCTTTAGTCCTGGTTAGAACCCTGGCAAGAATTATGTTATACTGTGGGTATCTACTTATGTTGGGCGTGGTGGTGGGGATGGTGGTGGTTGCTGCTAACCCCTCCCCCTTTTATGCGGCACTGGGGGTAGTCATGGTTGCAGCAGCGGGGTGTGGGTTTATCATGTGTATAGGGGGTACTTTTTTATGTTTAGTTTTATTCTTAATTTACCTTGGGGGAATGCTGGTTGTGTTTGCTTATTCAGCAGCTTTATGTGCTGAGGTTCACCCGACAGGCTTGTCAGAGGGGTCGGTTCTTAAGTGTATAGGGGGTTATTTCGGGGTAGTGGCGGGGGTAGCGCTATTGCAGGGGGGTTCTGAGGCCCCCCTGTACTGATGATTTGTGGGGGAGGAAGCAGTGATAAATGTAGCGCAAGGAGAGACTGAGGGGGTGTCAGAAGCATATGGAAGCGGGGGTATGTGCTTAGTTATTTGTGCGTGGGTGTTGCTGGTGGCTCTTTATGTTGCTCTGGAAGTGTCTCGGGGTAGCAGCCGGGGGCCAGTGCGGCCAATTAAAAGGGGAGGTTGTAGGTGAGGGTGAGGGCTCAGGCGTGTGGGGACGTTTAAAAGCCAGTTGAGACTGGCTAAAAGCGGGTAAAATTGTGGGGGGTTAGTCGGAAGTGTGGGGACGTTTAAAAGCCAGTTGAGACTGGCTAAAAGCGGGTAAAATTGTGGGGGGTTAGTCGGAAGTGTGGGGACGTTTAAAAGCCAGTTGAGACTGGCTAAAAGCGGGTAAAATTGTGGGGGGGGGGGTTAGCGGTAGGGAGGGGTTTAACTTCCGGCCTCCGGTTTACAAGACCGGCGCTCTGGCGCTGAGCTACTAATGCATGTCAAGCCTAGGGCCTTGTTTTCTAATCAGCCTGCGAGGGGGAAGAAGATGAGGAAAATAGAGAAGTATGAGGCGGAGGCGATTTGGCCGATAATGATGTAGGGGTCTTCGACGGGCATGCCCCCAATTCAGGTAAGAATAGCAACATTTGCGACAAGGGTTCAGAAGAGGAGTTGGGAGAGGGGGCGAAAAGTTAGGCTGCGTAGTTTGCACGTGTGTAGAAAAGGGACAACTAGGAGTACTAGAATGGAGGCAAGGAGGGCTAGTACGCCTCCAAGTTTGTCGGGGATGGACCGTAAGATTGCATAAGCAAACAAGAAGTATCATTCAGGCTTGATGTGAGGGGGAGTTACAAGGGGGTTTGCGGGGGTAAAATTGTCGGGGTCACCTAGGAGGTTAGGGGTAAATAGTGCGATTGTGGCGAGTGCAACCAGGAGGGCTACAAACCCTAAAAGGTCTTTGTAGGAAAAATATGGGTGGAAGGGGATCTTATCCCCAGCTGAGTTTAGTCCTAAGGGGTTATTTGAGCCTGTTTGATGAAGGAACAATAGGTGAACTATGGTAGCGCCTGCAATTACGAAGGGGAAAAGGAAATGGAAGGCAAAGAAGCGGGTGAGGGTAGCGTTGTCTACTGAGAAGCCCCCTCAAATTCACTGTACAAGGGCGTTACCCACGTAGGGGACTGCTGAAAGAAGATTAGTAATTACAGTTGCGCCCCAGAATGATATTTGGCCCCAGGGGAGGACGTACCCGACGAAAGCAGTCATTATAACAAGAAGTAATAGGACTACTCCGACGTTTCAGGTCTCTTTGTACAGGTAAGAGCCGTAGTAGAGGCCCCGACCGATGTGCATATAAATGCAGATGAAGAAGAAAGATGCGCCGTTGGCGTGTATATCTCGGATTAGTCATCCGTAATTAACATCTCGGGTAATATGGGCTACAGAAGAGAAGGCGGTGTTGATGTCAGCGGTGTAGTGCATGGCTAAAAAAAGGCCCGTTAGGATTTGGGCGATTAAACATAATCCTAGGAGAGAGCCAAAGTTCCATCACACCGAGATGTTTGAGGGGGCGGGCAGGTCAACTACGGCATGGTTAGCGATTTTTAGGAGGGGGTGTGTTTTTCGGAGGCTTGCCATTAAAGTTAAGGGGGGGCCCGGTGTGCCATGAGCTATGGGAGGGCTTTGGGCAGTTTGTGTATGTTGTGGTGGGGCAGAGCTCGGTGCTCCTATTGAGTTACTCTATAATAAATAATTGTTGCGGACACAAGGGCGAGGGTTAATATGAAGAGGACGAGGTGTGTTTTTATACGGCCCTGCTGTATGTTGCTTGTGGTAGTGATAAGGGGCTTGTTGAGAGTTGCCGTGGCTTTTGGTCCGACTTTTTCTAGCCAGTTTTGGTCAATTGCTTGGTCTGCGGCCGTTTGGCCTAGTGATAAGGACAGTTTGGGGGCAGCTCGGTGGATGAGGGTGGGGTAGAATCCAAGTATACTGGTGAAGCGGTGGAGAGTGGGGGACAGGGTGGTCTGTGTACGTGCTCCTGAGGGGGCGATTAGTCATATTGCAATAAGGAGCCCAAGGATTGTGACGATGAGGGCGGCTAGTTTAAGTATTGGGGGTATAGACATTACAGGGGTTTTAAGGGGGGTGACACTTAAGGTAATACACAGGCCTGCGAGGATACTTCCTCATGCAAGTCGTTTAAGGGGGTTAATAACTTGGGGGTTTACTTCTTCGATGGGGGAGATAGTTAGGGACCGGGGGTGGGTCATGACTACGAAGTATATTAGACGGGTGCTGTAAACGGCCGTGAAAGCTGTGGCGATGAGGGTGAGTATTAGTGCCCAAGTGTTTAGGTAGGAGGTGTTTATCGCTTCAATAATGGCATCTTTAGAATAGAAGCCGGCGAGGAAAGGCATGCCGGTTAGGGCGAGAGTGCCGATAGTAAAACAGGAAGAGGTCCAGGGAGTCTGGCGTTGAGTGGCCCCCATCTTTCGGATATCTTGTTCCCCGCCTAGGCTGTGGATAATTGATCCGGAGCAGAGGAAAAGCATAGCTTTAAAAAATGCATGCATGCAGATGTGGAGGAAGGCAAGTTGTGGTTGGTTAAGGCCGATGGTGACTATCATAAGCCCGAGTTGGCTGGAGGTAGAGAATGCAATAACCTTTTTGATGTCGTTTTGGGTTAAAGCGCAGCAGGCAGTAAACGCGGCTGTGAGTGCCCCCAGGCATAGGCAGAGGGTGAGCCCAATGGGGCTTTTCTCGAGTAGGGGGCTTATACGGATAAGAAGAAAAACACCGGCGACCACCATTGTGCTGGAATGTAAGAGAGCGGATACTGGGGTGGGGCCTTCCATGGCAGACGGGAGTCAGGGGTGTAAGCCGAATTGGGCGGATTTACCAGCAGCGGCAATAATTAACCCTAAAACAGGGGGAGTTACGTTGACATATTTTGCTGTGATGAAAATCTGTTCTATGTCCCATGAGTTTTGGGTTGTGGCTATTCAGGCGATGGCAAAAATTAGTCCCATGTCACCGATTCGGTTGTAAACAATTGCTTGAAGGGCAGCTGTATTGGCATCGGCTCGGCCGGACCATCAACCGATAAGAAGGAAGGATATAATGCCCACCCCCTCTCACCCGATGAGAAATTGAAAAAGGTTATTAGCTGTGACTAGGGTAATTATTGCGATGAGGAAAATTAGCAGGTATTTGAAGAATCGGTTTATGTTGGGGTCGTGGTGTATGTACCAGGTAGCAAATTCTAGGATAGATCAAGTAACTAGTAAGGCTACAGGGACGAAAATAAGGGCATAGTGGTCAAATAAAAAGCTTATGTTTACGTCAAATGTTGTAGTGACTGAAAAAGTTCATGTGGAAATGACTTGTTCCGAGCCTGAGTCTAGAAAGATACATAGTGGGAATAGACTTACAAAGAAAGCTGCCTGGACTGCGGGCTTTACGTGCGTTGTAGCTCAAGAGGGTTTTAGAGGGGAAGAAAATAAAGTAGTAATTACGGGTAAAGCTAAAAGGATTATTATCATGATTATACTGGTGGTTATAACTGATGTTGGGATAATCATAGCTACTACTTGGATTTGCACCAAGAGTTTTTGGTTCCTAAGACCAACGGATGTGCTGTTATCCTTCAGAAGCGGTTCGAGTGGGCCTCGGAGTTCAACCAAGGAGACGGAGATTAGCAGTCCCCGTTGCTACCAGCCCCTCTCGGTGGGTAAAGGGGCTTTAACCCTTATTTTCAGAATCACAATCTAATGTCTTTTTTAAACGATACCTACAGTTGACTCACCCTGAGATTAGTTGAGGGTTAAGGATAAGTAAGATAAGGGGGAGGAGGTGCAGGGCCATAATTAGGTGTTCCCGAGTGTGGGAGGGGTCCAAGGCAACTAGGTGATTAGGCAGAGGCCCTCGTTGGGTTGTAATAAACATGTACATTGAGTAGCTGGCGGTAATAAGCATTCCAGTACCTGTGAGGGCTAAGGTTCAATAGGACCAGCCAATTAGGGAAGTGATAATTATTAATTCTCCCATAAGGTTGGGGAGGGGAGGAAGGGCCAAGTTAGCTATGCTAGCGAAGAATCACCATGTGGTTATTAAAGGTAGGACTACCTGAAGGCCCCGGGCTAGAAGAATGCTTCGGCTGTGGATACGTTCATAGTTAGTGTTTGCTAAGCAGAAAAGGGCGGAGGATGTTAGACCATGGGCAATCATAAGAATTAGTGCCCCTGCAAACCCCCAAGGGGTTTGTACGAGAATGCCCGCCACCACAAGTCCTATGTGGCTAACTGAGGAGTAAGCGATTAATGATTTTAGGTCTGTTTGGCGGAGACAAATTGAGCCTGCCATTACAATGCCTCAAAGTGCGAACACAATAAAGGGGTAGAGCATCTCCTTTGTGAGGGGCTCTAGCACTAACATTATTCGCATTATACCGAAGCCCCCTAGCTTGAGTAGTACGGCAGCAAGAATTATTGAGCCTGCGATGGGGGCTTCAACATGGGCTTTGGGGAGTCATAGATGAACCCCATAAAGTGGTATTTTTACTAAAAATGCCAGAAGGCAGCCGACTCATCATAGTTTGTCTGCGTGTGTTGTTAGGCTTATCGGGCTTATGTACTGCAGGGTTAAAAGGGAGAGTGTCCCGCTAGTATTTTGGAGAATCAGGAGCGCAACAAGAAGCGGGAGGGAGCTCGCTAATGTATAAAATAAGAAGTATATACCTGCGTTTAAGCGTTCTGCTTGGTTTCCTCAGCGGGTGATAATTATTAGTGTGGGAAGTAACGTAGCTTCAAATATTACGTAAAATATGATGAGTTCCGTGGCGCTAAAGGCTAAGATAAGAAAAAATTGTAATGAGGTTAGGAGGGTGAGATACGTTCGTTGACGGTTGAGGGGCTCGTTACTTATGTGGTGTTGGCTTGCAAGAATTATAAGAGGCAAAAGCCAGCATGTGAGTGCAAGCAAGGGGGTTGATAGGGGGTCTGTAGCTATGTAAGAGTTTAAGGTTGTTCAACCGACCTCTGAGGTGCTTTTAAATCAGGAGAAGCTAGTTACTGCGATCAGTAGGCTACTCATAAGAGTTAAGGGCCACAGCCACTTGGTAGGGGCGAATCAGATTGTAGGAATTAGCATGAGGGTTGGGACAAGGATCTTTAGCATTGTAAGAGGTTGAGGCTTTGTAGGCGGTCGGTGCCGTGTGTTCGGGCTGTGGCTACTAGAAGGGCGAGACCTGCGCTTGCTTCACAAGCTGAGATAGCTAAAAGAAAGAGAGGTAAAGCAGAAGAACTGGAGGACCCCATGCTTAAGCTTCAGATAGAGAAAGCGACATACAGGGAGAGCATTATGCCTTCAAGGCACAAAAGTGCTGACAGGAGGTGTGTTCGATGGAACACGAGGCCTGTAAGTCCTAGAATGAATGCTGAAGAGAAGGTAAATTGGACGGGGGTCATTAGGCAATTAAGGACTTAAACCATAAGCTTTTGGGCCGAAACCAAATGTTTTTATTAAACTAATTATCTATTCAGCCCACTCTAAGCCGTCTTGTGATCACTCGTAAATTAGTCCAAGGGTTAGGAGAGCTAAAAGTATGGTTGCTCATGAAAAAGATGCGAGGGGGGAGGCCAGTTGGTCTCCTCAGGGTAGTGGGAGGAGAAGTGCGATTTCTAGGTCAAAGAGGAGAAAGAGAATAGCGATGAGGAAAAATCGAAGGGAGAAGGGGAGACGGGCGGACCCTAAGGGGTCGAAGCCGCACTCGTAGGGGGAGAGCTTTTCATAGTCTGGCGATATTTGAGGGAGACAAAATGATACGACAGCGAGAATGACAGAGAGGAGGCTAGTGATTGCAAGGATGGTTATGACTAAATTCATTATCTTTACTTGGATTTTAACCAAGACCGGGTGATTGGAAGTCACTTGTACTAGTTGGTACTATAAAGATTATGAGCCTCATCAATAGATAGAGACGTAAAGGAATAGTCAAACAACGTCCACGAAGTGTCAGTATCAGGCGGCTGCTTCAAATCCGAAATGGTGCTCAGACGTAAAGTGATGTTTAATTTGGCGGAGAAGGCAAATTGCCAAGAAGGTTGAGCCAATAATAACATGAAGCCCATGGAAGCCGGTTGCTACAAAGAAGGTGGCACCATAAACCCCGTCGCTAATTGTAAAAGGGGCGTCAACATATTCTAATGCTTGGAGAAATGTAAAATAAAATCCGAGGATGATTGTTAGGGTTAAGGAGTGAACCGCTTGTTTGCGGTTGCCTTCTATTATGCTGTGGTGTGCCCAGGTGACTGTGACGCCAGAGGCAAGCAGAACCGCTGTATTAAGTAGTGGGACTTCTAGGGGGTCTAGGGTAAAAATACCAGTTGGGGGTCAGCAGCCCCCCAACTCAGGGGTGGGGGCGAGACTGGCATGATAAAAGGCCCAAAAAAAGCCTAAGAAGAAGAATACCTCTGAGGTAATAAACAAGACTATGCCGTATCGTAAGCCCTTTTGTACGGGAGGTGTGTGATGGCCTTGAAAAGTGCCCTCTCGGACAATGTCTCGTCACCACTGGTACATTGTGAGGATCAGCAGGATTATGCCGAGGGTTATGAGAGTGGTGGAGTGTTGGTGGAATCAGACTGCAAGGCCTGATGTTATTAGCAGGGCGGCGATTGCGCCTGTCAATGGTCAAGGGCTGGGGTCAACTATGTGGTACGCGTGTGCTTGGTGGGCCATTATTTATTTGTTTGGAGGGGGAGGCTCCGGGCAGCGCTTAGGTATTTTCTTGCAGGTAGAGCGAGAGAAGGAGTACAAATACGTAGGCTTGGATGGCTGCTACTGCTAGCTCAAGAAGAGTTAGGAGTGCTATCACTAGCCCGGTTAGGATTGCTACTGGCCACATTTGGCCAATTAGGAAAAGAGTGGCGGATGACAGGAGCTGGATTAAGAGGTGTCCGGCTGCTAGGTTTGCTGTTAGTCGCACGCCTAATGCGAATGGTCGGACAAATAGACTAATTGTTTCAATAATAATCAAGACGGGGATCAGAGGGGTGGGGGTACCTTCTGGCAGGAGGTGGCCTAACGCAATTGTTGGTTGGTTTCGGAGCCCAATAACGACCGTGGCTATCCATAAAGGGATGGCGAACCCCATGTTGAGAGGCAGTTGGGTAGTAGGGGTGAAGGTGTAAGGGAGAAGCCCAAGTAAATTTAGTGTAATAAGATTAATCATTAGCACTGTGAGCAGGAGTGCTCATTTATGAGCCCCCACGTTTAGGGGGAGAAGAATTTGCTTTGTAAAGTTTAAGATAAAAGAATTTTGGGCTGTGAGGGATCGGCCGTGGATCACGCGATTAGAGGGTTTTGGGAATAGCACCCAAGGGGCTGCGATAGCAATTGCTAGAAGGGGTACGCCTAGGAAATAAGGAGAAAAAAATTGGTCAAAAAGGCCTAGGATCAAGGTCAGGTTCACTTTTGTCAGCTAAGAAATTTTGTTGGTCAAGGGGAAGGCTTAAGGGCGGTTGTGTGGCCTATAATTTTGGCGTGACCCGTGCTAAAGTACAACATAAGACTAAGAGTAAGTATTGCAAAACAACTGGCATGGAAATTTTGGGGCATGCCGTTAAGGGTGGTTGGGAGTCACCAATCTTTAGCTTAAAAGGCTAACGCTAGGCCCAGTTTAGCTTCTTAGCGAGGCATCTTGGAGTATTAGGGTAGATCAGTCTTCAAATTGTTGGAGCGGAACTGCTTCAACTACAATGGGCATAAAGCTGTGGTTTGCGCCGCAGATTTCTGAGCATTGTCCGTAGAAGACGCCAGGGCGAGATGTGATGAAGGCTGTCTGGTTTAGTCGGCCCGGCACTGCATCTATTTTTACGCCCAAGGAGGGGACTGCTCAGGAGTGTAAGACGTCCTCGGCAGAGACCAGAACTCGGATGGGGGACTCAACGGGGGTAATTATTCGGTGGTCTGCTTCTAGGAGACGGAATTGTCCGGGGGCTAGGTCTTGTGTGGGGATTATGTAAGAGTCGAATTCAAGGCTTTCGTAGTCAGTATATTCGTAGCTTCAGTACCACTGATGTCCTATGGCCTTGATGGTTAGGTGGGGGTCATTGATTTCGTCTATAAGATAAAGAATGCGTAGGGAAGGAAGGGCGATTAGAATAAGGATAATTGCTGGGAGGACAGTTCATATAATTTCGACCTCTTGGGAGTCTAGAATAAACTTATTAGTTAAACTAGAAGTAACTAGTGCGATGATGAAATAAAGAACTAGAGTGCTAATTATAAAAACAATTATTAAAGCGTGGTCATGAAAGTGAAGAAGTTCTTCTATCACAGGAGAAGCAGCATCTTGGAAACCGAGCTGGGAGGGAAAGGCCATAATAAGACACGTGAGGAGCCAGCTCACAACTTGGCCCTGACAAGGCCGCGTAATTTAATTTTACTAGTGTCTTTAAGAAAGTGACAGAACGGTCATGTGGTTGGCTTGAAACCAATTTATGGGGGTTCAACTCCTCCCTTTCTCGTTAGTTGTGATGAATTTGTACAAATGCAGGCTCCTCAAATGTGTGGTATGGAGGGGGGCAGCCGTGAAGTCACTCTACATTAGTTGTGGTAAGTTCTACGGAGGACACTTCACGTTTAGCGGCGAATGCTTCCCAGATAATAAACAGGGACATAATGACGGCGACTAGGGAGACTAGGGAGCCGATGGAGGACACTGTGTTTCACAGGGTGTAGGCGTCTGGGTAGTCTGAGTACCGCCGGGGCATCCCGGCTAGTCCGAGGAAATGTTGTGGGAAGAAGGTTAGGTTTACTCCGATGAATATGACTATAAAGTGAATTTTTGTTCAGACGGAGTGTAAAGTGTAGCCTGTAAATAGAGGGAACCAGTGTACGAAAGCGGCAACAATAGCGAAAACGGCCCCTATTGAAAGTACGTAATGGAAATGTGCTACTACGTAATAAGTGTCATGAAGGACAATGTCCAGGGATGAGTTGGCCAGTACAATGCCTGTTAGGCCCCCTACAGTGAATAAGAAAATAAATCCGAGGGCTCAGAGAAGGGGGGCTTCCCATTTGATTGTTCCGCCGTGGAGGGTTGCTAATCAGCTAAAGACTTTTACGCCCGTAGGGATGGCAATAATCATGGTGGCGGATGTAAAATAGGCACGTGTGTCCACGTCTATGCCCACTGTAAACATGTGGTGAGCCCAAACGATAAACCCAAGGAGTCCAATGGCTATTATAGCTCAGACTATTCCTATGTAGCCGAAAGGTTCTTGTTTACCGGCGTAGTAGGCTACAATATGGGAGATCATGCCGAATCCGGGGAGAATAAGAATGTAGACTTCGGGGTGCCCAAAGAATCAGAAGAGGTGTTGGTAAAGGATGGGGTCTCCCCCTCCGGCCGGGTCAAAGAAGGTGGTGTTAAGGTTTCGGTCTGTAAGGAGCATGGTAATGCCGGCAGCTAGCACAGGAAGTGAGAGAAGCAAAAGAACAGCAGTAATTAAGACTGCCCACACGAAGAGGGGTGTTTGGTATTGAGAGATGGCGGGAGGTTTCATGTTGATAATTGTTGTGATAAAGTTAATTGCGCCCAAGATAGAAGAAATGCCAGCTAAATGCAGGGAGAAAATAGTTAAGTCAACGGAGGCACCTGCGTGGCCTAAGTTTCCAGATAGAGGGGGGTATACGGTCCACCCCGTACCTGCTCCGGCCTCCACGCCTGAAGACGCTAATAATAGGAGGAAGGAGGGAGGGAGGAGCCAGAAGCTTATGTTGTTTATTCGGGGGAAGGCCATGTCGGGGGCCCCGATCATCAGGGGGATGAGCCAGTTTCCAAAGCCTCCAATTATGATGGGTATAACTATAAAGAAGATTATTACGAAGGCATGAGCGGTAACAATCACGTTATAAATTTGGTCGTCCCCCAATAGGGCGCCAGGCTGGCTAAGTTCTGCTCGAATGAGCAGGCTAAGGGCGGTGCCCACTATTCCGGCCCAAGCGCCGAAGATTAAGTAGAGGGTGCCGATGTCTTTATGGTTGGTAGAGAAAAATCAACGTGTGATGGCCACAGATAAGATGGCTGAGTTAAGCGCTGGATTGTAACCCCATGAACAGAGGTTTGAGCCCTCTTCTTTTCAGGCCTTGAAGTGTTTATCATGTCAGACTGCAAATCTGAAGAAGCAGACTAACCGTCTACCGGGGCTTACCCCGCCTTCCCGCCCCACAGGCGGGGAAAGGTAGAAGGTAGACGGATGCTCGCTGGTTAGGGCGTTTAGCTGTTAACTAAAAGTTTGTAGGATCGAAGCCTACTCGTCTAGAAAGGCTTTAGCTTAATTAAAGTACCTGTTTTGCATACAGGAGCTGTGGGATAGCGCCCCGCAAGTCTTATCAGGAACTGGGGGATTTTCACCCCCGCTTAGGGCTTTGAAGGCCCTTGGTCTTTTGCTAACCTAAGTTCCTTAGAGGGCTACTAGAGCTACTGCAGCAGGGGTTAGGGGGAGTAGAGAGATAGTGGCGATAGCTAGGCAAGCTAGGGGGAGCGTGATTTTACGGGTTCGTAAACGTCAAGGGGGTGTGCCTGTTAGGTTGTTTGGGAACATAGTGAGGGTCATGGTGTATGTAATTCGTAGGTAGTAGTAAAGACTAAGGAGGGCGGTAAGTGCTGCCAGGGTGGCGGTGGGGGCGAGTCCTTGTTTAGAGAGTTCCTGAAGGATTAGTCATTTGGGCATAAACCCTGTTATTGGGGGGAGGCCTGCTAGAGATAGAAGCACAAGGGGAGTAAGAGCAACGAGGGCGGGTGCTTTTGCTCAGGAGATGGCCAGTATATTAATGTTTGTGGCCTTAGCTAGTTTTAAAGTAAGGAATGTTGCGGCTGTCGTGGCGACATACACTAATACAGCGAGGGTGGTTAAAGAGGGGGAAAATTGTGATACTAGGACTATTCAGCCTAGTTGGGCGGTGGAGGAGTAGGCGAGGATCTTACGGAGCTGAGTTTGGTTCAGGCCCCCTCAGCCTCCGATGAGGGTAGATGTTAGACCTAGTAAAATGAGGAGGTAGGAGTTTGGGGGGTGGATTTGGAGGAGTAGTGCGAGAGGGGCGAGTTTTTGTCAGGTGGCCAAGATTAGTCCTGTAGTTAGGCCCAAGCCTTGAAATACCTCTGGTACTCAAGAATGGAGGGGGGCGAGTCCTAATTTGAGGGCTAGGGCGAGGGTAATGATAGTGACAGGGAGAGGGTGGGCGTCCTGTTGAATTTCCCATTGCCCGGTGAGTCAGGCATTTGTTGTTCCTGCAAAAAGTAGTACGGCGGCGGCGGTAGCTTGGATTAGGAAATATTTGGTGGTTGCTTCGACTGCCCGGGGGTGGTGATTTTGTGCTATTAGGGGAATAATTGCAAGGGTATTAATTTCTAGCCCGATTCACGCTAGTAATCAGTGGGAGCTTGCGAAGGTTATTGTAGTTCCTAGGCCGAGGCTAAATAATAGAAGGGCTAAGACATATGGGCTCATTAGTAAAAGAAGGATTTTAACCTACATGTTTGGGGTATGGGCCCAAAAGCTTATTTAGCTGATCTTACTAGATTGTAGTGTAGACGGAAGCACAAAGAGTTTTGATCTCTTCAGGCGGGGTTCAAATCCCCATTTTCTAAGGAGGTGGAGGGGTTTTATCCTTCATGATTCACTCTATCAAAGTGACCCTTTGTTTCAGGCACAACTCCGGGGTTAGAATTGAGGGGGGAGCCCCATAAACGCGATTGGGAGGGCAAGGTGTCAAATAACTAGTGCCAGGGTTATTGGTAGGAAGTTTTTTCAGATTAGGTGTATAAGCTGGTCGTATCGGAAGCGGGGGTAAGATGCTCGTACTCAAAGGAACATAACCGATAGAAGGGCGGCCTTCAGTATAAGGTTTGTGGTAGTTAATGTAGGTAAAGAAGGGATGTGGGAGGCTCCCAAAAATAGGATTGTGGAGAGTGTGTTTATAAGTAAAATATTGGAATATTCGGCCAGAAAAAATAGGGCAAAGGGCCCCCCTGCGTATTCTACGTTGAAGCCTGAGACTAGCTCAGACTCCCCTTCTGTTAGGTCGAAGGGGGCTCGGTTTGTTTCTGCGAGGGTAGAGATGTATCATATTGCGGCTAAGGGTCAAGCAGGTAATACTAGTCAGACACTTTCTTGTGCAACGTTAAAGGTATGTAGTGTGAAACCTCCGGCAAAGATGATGACGCTGAGTAGGATTAGGCCAAGGCTTACTTCGTAGGAGATGGTTTGGGCGACGGCACGTAGGGCTCCAACAAGGGCATATTTTGAGTTGGATGCTCATCCTGAGCCGAGAATGGAATAAACTGCTAGGCTGGACAGGGCTAGGACAAATAGAATGCCTAGGTTTAGGTCTACAAGGGGGTGGGGCAGGGGCAGGGGGGCTCAGAGTGTAAGGGCTAAAGTAAGCGCTAAAATTGGGGCGAATAAAAATAAGAGGGGGGAAGAAGTAGAGGGTCGAACGGGCTCTTTGGTAAACAATTTGAGCCCATCTGCAATTGGTTGGAGCAGGCCGTAGGGCCCAACAATATTAGGCCCCTTGCGCAGTTGTATATAGCCAAGCACTTTTCGTTCAAGTAATGTAAGGAACGCCACAGCTAATAAGACGGGGACAATAAAGGCTAGGGGGTTAACAATTTGTGTTATAAGCGTTGATAGCATAGTTAAGGAGAGGACTTGAACCTCTGTGGAAAGGGCTTAGGTCTTTTGCATTTGCCGGGCTCTGCCACCCTAACGTGCCATTTTCTCTGGCAGGGAAAGCATACCTCCTTGTCTATTTTAGTTGTTTTCATTAGGTAGAGGCAGGGTGTATAAAATATAGTGACCCCTTCTTTTCGGTCCTTTCGTACTAGAGAAGAATATGGCATAGATAGAAACTGACCTGGATTGCTCCGGTCTGAACTCAGATCACGTAGGACTTTAATCGTTGAACAAACGAACCCTTAATAGCTGCTGCACCAATAGGATGTCCTGATCCAACATCGAGGTCGTAAACCCCCTTGTTGATATGGTCTCTAAAAGGGGATTGCGCTGTTATCCCTAGAGTAACTCGGTCCGTTGATCGGCACTGCCGGATCTATAGGTCAAAAATTTTGTTTCTTAGAGCTGTGGCCCTTAGTTTAAGGAGTTGTACTCCCGTTCCACGTGGGGGTTTTTTCTTTCCCCGCGGTCGCCCCAACCAAAGACATCGGGGTAGGGGGCCTTTTGGTTTGTCCTCTTGTCAGGGGGTAATTGTATTTTGGGCTACCTTACGTCTAAAGCTTCATAGGGTCTTCTCGTCTTATGTGTATATCCCCGCTTCTGCACGGGGAGATCAATTTCATTAACTTAGGGGAGGAGACAGCTAAGCCCTCGTTGTGCCATTCATACAGGTCTCCATTTAAGAGACAAGTGATTGCGCTACCTTCGCGCGGTCAAAATACCGCGGCCGTTAAACTTATAGTCACAGGGCAGGCGGGACCTCTTATTCATTATTTGCAAGAGGCGATGTTTTTGGTAAACAGGCGAGGCTTTATGTGTTTGCCGAGTTCCTTCTCCCCCTTTTAGTTTTTCCCTAGAGGCACACCTGTGTTGGGTTAACGGTAGTCTGCTGGGGGATTTTCTTGTTGTTTCGTTTATCACCCATTGCCCTCTGTGTTTGGGGTCGTTAATATTCGGTGGGGGGTCCATTCCGATTTACATGCGTGCGGGGAGAAAGCCTGTGCTTTCTTATTACTCATATTAGCATGGTCACTCCCATGGGTGCATGGGATGGCCCAATAAGTTTAGGGGGATAAGATTAAATGATCAGGATTGGGGGAGGGGTAAGATTGTTCCGAGCTTAGACGCTTTCTTCAGGGGGTGGCTGCTTTCGGGCCCACGAGAGTTTCTTACCTTATGTTATTGTGATCTTTACCCGCCTGGGAAAGTTGTGTCTTGTTTCAAAGGGGCTGTACCCCCTTTGAATAACTCTCACGGTTTCTTGAGACATCAGGGGGGTGTGGACACTGAGGTGAAGGGAGAACCCGGGAGGCTGAACTTCTATTCATTTCTTGGGGAACCAGCTATAACTAAGTTCGGTAGGTTTGTCACCTCTACTCAAAGCTCGCCCCACTCTTTTGCAACAGAGACGGGTGTGCCCTATTATTAGGCTGTCTTGGAGTAGCTCCCTTAGTTTCGGGTTAACAAACTAAAAATCTTTTTGCTTGAAGATCACTGGCTAAATCATGATGCAAAAGGTACGAGGGTTAAGCTCTGCTTTATAGTGCTTTACTGGGTTGTTTCATTTCTCTTTCAGCGTTCCCTTGCGGTACTATTTCTATTGCGCCTAAATCCCTTTTCTGTCTCCCATACTAAGGGGGTAAAATGATTTGTTTTGTACAAGGTTGTATATTTAGGGGTATTAATATGGGGGTGTTGAAGTTGTTCAGGTGGGCTAGCTGTTCGGCGTCAGGGCAATCCGATTTGCACGGAGGACTTCTCGGTGTAAGGGAGAGGCTTTTCTAACTTAGCTATACCTTGATTATTAATCCAAGTGCACCTTCCGGTACACTTACCATGTTACGACTTGCCTCCCCTTTATTGCTCTAAGGTTTTAAATAATTAGGGGATATTTTTTGGGGAGAGTGACGGGCGGTATGTGCGCGCTTCAGAGCCAGTTTCAGCAGAACGCTCTACTTCCTGCTTACTGCTAAATCCTCCTTCAAGATGTGCGTTTCAGCACACCATTCGTGTGCCCTAACATAGGGAATGTAGCCCATTTCTTCCCCTTCCATACGCTACACCTCGGCCTGACGTTCTGGGCTGTACCAATTTAGCCTACTTTTAGTCCTTCATAGGGTGGGCTGACGACGGCGGTATATAGGCGGGAAAAACAAGGAAAGGTGAGGTTGAACGGGGGTTATCGGTTCTAGAACAGGCTCCTCTAGTAGGATCTAAAGCACCGCCAAGTCCTTTGGGTTTTAAGCTGGTGCTCGTAGTTCCCGGGCGGATAGGGGTTGTATTAATCTATCAATGTTTACGGCTAGGCATAGTGGGGTCTCTAATCCCAGTTTGTTCCCTAGCTTTCGTGGGTTCAGGGGCTAGTAAAGCAACTTTCGTGGTTGGACTTCTCGTTTTTGGGTGCGTATAACAGCTTTTAAAACATTCGGCTTTAGTATTTATTTTTCCCTAACCACGCTTTACGCCGCAGATAATCAACTTGGGCCTCTCGTATAACCGCGGTGGCTGGCACGAGTTTTACCGGCCCTTTTAGCTTTTACTAAGTCAAGTTTTCACTTATGGCTTAAAATCTATCACTGCTGAGTTCCCTTGGGGGTGTGGCTAAACAAGGTGTCATGGGCTAAAATTGTGCCTGATACCCGCTCCTTGTCCCCAGGCAGGGAACTGAGGGCATTCTCACAGGGGGGCGGATACTTGCATGTGTAAGTTTGGCTAAAGCTGATAATAAAGTCAGGACCAAGCCTTTGTGCTTGCGGAGCTTTCTAGGGCTCATTTCAACATTTTCAGTGTTACGTTTTAAATAAACCACGCTAGC